ATTATTACGAGAAATTCTCGTAATAATAATTTATATTCATAGAGCAGAGCAAGGATAAAAAATTACAATAAAAAGAGTACTTGATGCTGATATGAATTATAGGATTAACTAAGGTCATAGGTCTAATGAAATAAAAACTCTTGATTTTAGTTAGTTTCTTTCAACTCATTAACTAATTCATTATGGGATTGATTGTTTTCCATTTCAATCAAAACGATTTCTTAGTAAACGTTAGAATATTATAGATCTAAAATGAACTTTTTTTTATCGAGAAAGGCTAAAAAACGATTGAGATATTTTTTTATCAAACCAGATATCCTTAGTTTACAATCCTTTGAGGGATTTTATTAAATGTAAATAAAGTATAGAATGACGCAAATCAAGGTCTTTTAGGTTCTTTCTTTATTTTATTAAATCATTAAGTTTGATTTCTATGACCTAGCAGATTCTGCAGATTCTAAAGATATAAATTTGAGAGATAAAGAACGAGAACTAAGAGTTCCAAACCAAAAATTTTTGGTTTTAGAATATTGTATGGAATCAAAATTTTGTTATTTCGAGTAATTTTTGATCCCATTTTCACGGATCTTTCACATATCTATATTTCTTTTTTATGAAGAGAATATTATTTCTAGAAAAAATAGATAATGAAAAATAAATAATAATTTGTTTTGAACAATAGATGTCTTTCACATCCAACTATAACTATAACAATGATTTTAAAATGGCAGTTCCAAAAAAACGTACTTCTATATCAAAAAAGCGTATTCGTAAAAATATTTGGAAAAGGAAAGGATATTGGGCGGCGTTAAAAGCTTTGTCATTAGGGAAATCTCTTTCTACCGGGAATTCAAAAAGTTTTTTTGTACGACAAACAAATAAGTCCTAAACTATTGGAATAATCGAAATGGATTTGACTCAAAAATTGGCTCAATAATTTGTTAATATCAAATTCACAATTGGCAGTCCCTATTCTAATCAATATGAAATAGACCAGGTTTCCATCTTATAAGATGTCTAAAAAAAGAATTCTTCTGTTTGCTGAATTCTAAAAAAAAAGCAGAATAAAGAAAAAAATACAAGATTTTTTTATTTCTTTGTAGTAGATTTTCACTAAGATTTTTGTGGTGGGGAGTCTTATTTTCCCCATCGACCTTTACAAAAATGAAAAATTTTTCTCTTTCTCGAGAAGGGCAGATATAATATTTTTAGTTCAAATAAATGGATTTTTGAAACTAATGGATTCCATGTTAAAAAATTTTGGATAACTTTCTGATTAATTTATAATTTTTATAAATTACTATATGGAATGTATTTACCATATATCTCCAATTTTGAGCCCAATCAATAAAAGAACTTCATTGTTGAGATATTATGTACAACTAATGTGTCAATTTGGAGTAATCCAAAATATGGTTATTTTGGATTCATATTCATTGATAAAATTTATTTTTTGTTTGAAATTTATGAAATCAGATAAACGAGAAATAATGAAGTATCAATAAAAGTAAAAAAATGAAAACAGTTTTTTTCTTTTATCGAGAGAATTATCTACTTGCAAAAGTTGGATTTTAGAATAGGATAAACTACGTCAAAGCCCTAAGATAAAAGAGAAATAAACCGGACACCCTAAAAAGAAATGAAACTAATGAACCTTCAAATTGACTTTTGAACTCATTTTTTTTATCAATTTGAATCTTTACTAAAAAACTTATTTGATTGAATTGACTTGTTCAATCTCGACGATTGAATATAAATAGGCTATTATTAGTTCGAGCAAGCCGCTATGGTGAAATCGGTAGACACGCTGCTCTTAGGAAGCAGTGCTAGAGCATCTCGGTTCGAGTCCGAGTGGCGGCATGCCATCTTCTAAAACAGACCCAATAGATCCTATAATAAAAATAAATTCAATTCCCGATTTATAATTCTTAATTAATATTAATTTAGGGGATTCCCTCCCTTTTTTCATTTTTATGATATTTTCAACTTTAGAGCATATATTCACTCATATTTCCTTTTCGATTGTTTCAATTGTAATTACAATTAATTTGATAACCTTATTGGGCAATGAAATCATAAAACCATATGATTCGTCAGAAAAGGGGATGATAGTTACTTTTTTATGTCTAACAGGATTATTAATCACTCGTTGGATTTATTCGGGCCATTTCCCACTAAGTGATTTATATGAATCATTAATCTTTCTTTCATGGAGTTTCTCCCTTATTCATATAGTCCCTTATTTCAAAATAAGAAAAAATTATTTAACCACAATAACTGCCTCAAGTACTATTTTTACCCAAGGCTTTGCTACTTCGGGTCTTTTAACTGAAATACGTAAACCCGCAATATTAGTACCTGCTCTACAATCGGAGTGGTTAATAATGCACGTAAGTATGATGATATTGAGCTATGCGGCTCTTCTTTGTGGATCATTATTATCCGTAGCACTTCTAGTCATTACATTTAGAAAGATTTTTTATAGTTATAAAAGTAATAA